TTCACAAGTATCTGAATATTTATTCCAGAAGGGCTTATTTGATCTAATCGTACCACGTAATCTTTTAAAAAGCGTTCTGGGTGAGTTATTGAAACTGCACGCCTTCTTTCCTAATTCCATCGAGTAGAAAGTTGCGGATACTTCCCTTTTTACCTAGATTACTGATTACTAAATTAAGAAGTCTCTATCAATAACAATCAGATAACAACAACAATAAGATAAAAGTGTGAGTTCTTCCTTTTGGGAAATTGGGCAAACAAGACGACTTTCGTCTTACGTATATAATGAAATTCCAATCAAATAGAGAAAAGATAGATAGAGAATTTTGTCTCTTTCTCAATCTCCCGAAATCCCATTGTTACTAAGAATCCCGCTTGTGGCGCATTCTAACGAATCTTTCGATAATTTGTAAAAACCCTTTAACTTTAATTATTAATTAAATTAGTAATTAATTAGAAGACAAGAACAAAACACAAAGAAATACAGAAAACCAATTAAGATTGATTATCATACTCTTTCATATAGAAAGGTAAATAAGTCCATTTATTTAGTTTTACATTTTGAATTAATTATTAATATTAATTAATAATAACTACGAATTCCTAATAATCACAATTCGGAATTATAATGAATTCTAATAATTAATTATAATTAATATTAATAAAATAAATAAAAAATATTAAAAAAATAATAACAGGTACAATATAGTAAATCGAGGTACCATTTTATGACAACTTTCAATCTTCCCCCTATTCTTGTGCCTTTAGTAGGCTTAGTATTTCCGGCAATTGCAATGGCTTCTTTATTTCTTCATATTCAAAAAAATAAGATTGTTTAGATCCGAGAGAATACAACCTCGGCTGTTTTTTTTTTTGAAACTGTAGCATAACACAGATGTTTTGTTTGTGCAATATAGTATAATGTGTGATTTCCGCCGAACAGAAAAGAAAAAACCTGCAGAAAATGAAAACGATCTATGGATAAATGAATCCTAACCAGTTTCAGATAGATCGGGATTTTTGGATACCTAAAATAGAAAGTTGGTAGATCCATATGTATATTGTATATTGGGATCCTATGAAGTGAATGTTATTATTTTAGATCGAACCAATTTGATGAATAATTCCTAAAGCTTCACGTCAAACTAGTGCTAGTTCACATCAAACTAGTACTAGTTGATGAGAGTTCCTTTGGAAATAAAAAAGGAAAGGGTATTCTCTCAATTCCAATAAAATACAATCGGATCAAGTATGAGTTCGCGATCAGAACATATATGGATAGAACTTAGAACGGGGTCTCGAAAACTAAGTAATTTTTGCTGGGCCCTTATCGTTTTTTTAGGTTCATTAGGATTCTTATTGGCTGCAACTTCCAGTTATCTTGGTAGAAGTGTGATATCTTTTTTTCCGTATCAGCCAATCATTTTTTTTCCACAAGCAATTGTGATGTCTTTCTACGGGATCGCGGGTCTATTTATTAGTTCCTATTTGTGGTGCACAATTTCTTGGAATGTAGGGAGTGGGTATGATCGATTCGATAGAAAGGAGGGAATAGTGTGTATTTTTCGTTGGGGATTTCCTGGAAAGAATCGTCGCATATTCCTCCGATTCCTTATAAAGGATATTCAATCCGTTCGAATAGAAGTTAAAGAGGGTATTTATGCTCGTCCTGTCCTTTATATGGACATCCGAGGACGGGGAGCTATTCCGTTGACTCGTACTGATGAGAATTTGACTCCACGAGAAATTGAACAAAAAGCTGCGGAATTGGCCTATTTCTTGCGCGTACCTATTGAAGTCTTTTGATTTTGAGAAAAAACTGGGGCCGAAGGACGAATGTTTTCTCAGTAGTTTCGTTAAAACGTTCAGTCGAGCCAAAGCCGATGCATACGGAACCACCATAAAACAAAACTTTTTTATGTATATCCAAATGCATTCCAAATCTATGCACCTCAATTGAAACAAATAAGAAATTGAACTACCGAAAGAAAAAAATTTCTCTTGTTTAAGTTGTTACTATTGTTGGTTTAGATGCAGGTATATCATATCTTGTCAATTTTTTCCTTTTTGGATCCCCTTTTATCCTTTCATTTGTGTTCTTTACTAACCAACAAAAGGTTATCGTAATAATGATAACTGGCCCTTTTCTGTCTTGTTTGTCTTGCCGCTCATTTTTTTTGATCATCACATTATACTTTCTATCTTTCTCTCAATTATTCTATTCTTGACTAGGGCGAATTGTTGGAATCTTTTTGAAATATTGGATATTTTTTTGATAGAAAAGGGGTTCCAAAATATCTGTAAACACTATTTTGGATTATTTCTTCACTCGAAATTCGAACTAGCGGAGTCTTAGTTTATTTCTGTATTCTTTCTAGGTTCAAACAAGAGTACAAATAAAAAAGATTCGTAGGTTTGATACCTTATCTAGAACTTCTACTTGAAAGAAATATTCGATCATATAGAGTCGACAAATGAAGTGGGTTAATTAAAAATTCACAGGTGAAAAATGGCAAAAAAGAAAGCATTCACTCCTCTTTTGTATCTTGCATCTATAGTCTTTTTGCCCTGGTGGATTTATCTCTCATTTAAATATTGGGTTGCTGGTTGGTCGAATACTGGTCAATCCGAAATTTTTTTAAATGATCTCCAGGAAAAAAGTATTCTAGACAAATTCATAGAATTAGAGGAAATCTTCTTCTTGGACCAAATGATCAAGGAATACTCGGAGACATATCTACAAAAGCTTCGTATAGGAATCCACAAAGAAACGATCCAATTAATCAAGATACACAACGAGGATCGTATCCATACGATTTTGCACTTCTCGACAAATATAATCTCTTTTGGTATTCTAAGCGGTTATTCTCTTTTAGGTAGTGAAGAACTTGCTATTCTTAACTCGTGGGCTCAGGAATTCCTATATAACTTAAGTGATACGGTAAAAGCTTTTTCGATTCTTTTATTAACCGATTTATGTATCGGATTTCATTCACCTCACGGTTGGGAACTAATGATTGGTTCTGTTTACAAAGATTTTGGATTTGTTCATAACGATCAAATTATATCTGGTCTTGTTTCCACTTTTCCAGTTATTCTGGATACTATTTTGAAATATTGGATTTTCCGTTATTTAAATCGTATATCTCCGTCACTTGTAGTTATTTATCATTCAATGAACGATTGATAAACGACCCCCCGATATTCATTTAATGAATTAGAATGGTTCTTACTTTGTAGTTATACATAAGCATTAAAAACGCTCGGGGGATTTCATCCCATAGTATTCCAGTAAAACTATTCCAGTAAATAGGCAGAATCGTGGATAGGGAACTATACTAGTGACCTACCCAATTTATTGTATAAATTTTTCGGATCAATGATTAGACCATGCAAACTAAAAATATTTTTTCTTGGATAAAGGAACAGATTACTCGATCTATTTCCGTATCGCTCATTATATATATCATAACTAGGATATCCACTTCAAGCGCATATCCCATTTTTGCGCAGCAGAGTTATGAAAATCCACGAGAAGCGACTGGGCGTATTGTATGTGCCAACTGTCATTTAGCTAATAAGCCCGTGGATATTGAGGTTCCACAAGCAGTCCTTCCTAATACTGTATTTGAAGCAGTTGTGCGAATTCCGTATGATAAGCAAGTGAAACAAGTTCTTGCTAATGGTAAAAGGGGGGGTTTGAATGTGGGGGCTGTTCTTATTTTACCGGAGGGGTTTGAATTAGCTCCTTCCGATCGTATTTCTCCCGAGATGAAAGAAAAGATAGGCAATTTGTCTTTTCAGAGCTATCGTCCTAATAAAAATAATATTCTTGTGATAGGGCCTGTCCCCGGTCAGAAATATAGTGAAATCACCTTTCCTATTCTTTCCCCCGATCCCGCGACTAAGAAAGATGTTCACTTCCTAAAATATCCTATATATGTAGGTGGGAATCGAGGAAGGGGTCAGATTTATCCCGACGGAAACAAAAGTAACAATACAGTTTCGAATGCTACAGGAGCGGGTATAATAAGTAAAATCTTACGAAAAGAAAAGGGGGGATATGAAATAACCATAACAGACCCATCCGATGGACGTCAAGTAGTTGATATTATCCCTCCAGGACCAGAACTTCTTGTTTCAGAGGGTGAATCCATCAAATTTGATCAACCATTAACGAGTAATCCCAATGTGGGTGGATTTGGTCAGGGAGATGCAGAAATAGTACTTCAAGATCCATTACGTGTCCAAGGCCTTTTGTTCTTCTTTGCATCTGTTATTTTAGCACAAATCTTTTTGGTTCTTAAAAAGAAACAGTTCGAAAAGGTTCAATTGGCTGAAATGAATTTTTAGACTATCGAATTTCTCGATATCAGGCTCGTAAAAAGAATCAAATTATTGTTGTCAATTATGTATGATCAAAAAAACGCAATTCGGAAAAACTTTTCTTTACTTGATAGGTAGATTCTAAAGAAGACTTTTTTATTCAAATTGAATTTCTTACTGTTGCTGGCGGAAAATGGATCTATTTTTTCTATTTCAAATAGACGTAAATTGGGATAGATATTAGCACAAGTAAGTGGGTAATAGAACGAACTAGAAATGTGGAGAAGGTATTATTTGTTTGCCTAGTCTGCAACACAAGAAAAGGGATTTTCTACACTCCCCTTTCTTGTGTTGAAAGAGCAATGATTTTTGATTCTGTTCGTCAAAAACCCCTAGTCTGGGTTTCGGTTTTCCAGATGTATCAGAACTCTTTTTCAATTTATTACAGACAATCCCCATAATATCCAATTATAATAAATAATTAATAATAATAAAGTGTTGGACAAACAAAAAAAATAGAACTTATTCAATATTCAATGAACTTATCAAAAATGTCAATTTTTCGGATATACTAAAATCAAATAAAGTATAGAAAGTATTTATACGATATCGAATCTACAGAAATAGATCGAATCCAAGCTGTTGAGTAATTCCCCCATTCTTCGAGCTTGGGAA